CTTTTTGCCATTGAATGTCCCAATCAAATTCGTCATAACACTCATAACGATCGACCTTACGAAGATCCCATTGTATTCCGGAAGCTCGTAGCATTGGTCCCGATAAACCCCAATTTAGTGCTTCTTCTCCGCCAATAATACCTACGCCTTCAACTCGTTCTAAAAAAATAGGATTTCGCGTAATAAGCTTTTGATATTCAGCAACCCCAGTTAAAAAATAATAGCAAAAATCCAAACATTTATCTATCCAGCCATAAGGTAGATCGGCAGCGACCCCTCCGATACGAAAATAATTATGCATCATGCGCATACCGGTAGCAGCTTCGAATAGGTCATATATCAATTCTCGTTCTCGAAAAATATAGAAAAAGGGGGTCTGTGCCCCAATATCTGCCATAAAAGGGCCAAGCCATAACAAATGAGAAGCGATACGACTCAACTCCAGCATAATAGCTCTAATATAGCTAGCCCTTTTAGGTACTTGAATATTGCCTAGCTGTTCAGGTCCATTTACGGTTATTGCTTCTGTAAACATGGTAGCTAAATAATCCCAACGTGTTACATAAGGCAAATATTGTATAATTGTTCGATTTTCCGCAATTTTCTCCATTCCTCTATGTAAATAACCCAATATAGGTTCACAGTCAATAACATCTTCACCGTCGAGAGTAACGATCAGTCGAAGAACACCATGCATTGATGGGTGGTGAGGCCCCATATTCACTATCATGAGGTCATTTCTTGTAATTGGTGTAATCATAAGTTTTTCCCGAGTCAGTCTTCCATGCATTTCTGAAAGTAAAAAGAAGTTCATTAAAATTTAAACGACTAAGCTCATCAAATCGTATCAGGCTTCAAATTAACGAGTTTTTATTTCTCGAATATCCAACTCATTAATTAATTCTTTATAGCGTCCTCTACTTCTTTTTGACAAATAGGCTAGTAGTCGTTGACGTTTTCCCAAAATTTTTCGCAAACCTCTCTGAGATGAAAAGTCTTTTTTGTGCAATTCCAAATGTGAAGTAAGCCTCCTTATCTTAGTGGTGAAACTGAATACTTGAAATTCCACTGACCCTCTATTTTCTTCGTTTTCTTTTTGAGAAATAATCGAAATGACTGAATTTTTTACCATAAAAAAATTCCCCTTTTCCTTATACAGATATGGATTTTACCGATCAGTAATAATAATGTTATTAATTTCTATGTGATATATACAAAAATTTAATCCAAATAACTCCTAATTTTTTGAATTCAAACCAATTACCAATTAATCGAATTTGAAATCCTATTTAGATAGGAATAAAAAAATAATTGGTACGTTTTCACATCGAAGAATTTAGACCTAAAATACAGAAGATTCTATTGATTTATTTCAAGACCTAATGGAGATATTATTCATGGTCACTTCATATTGGATACTAGAATGAGATGTGAGACAAGAAAAACACAAGATCTGATCTGTATATTTGTTTACTTTCATATACCCTATAATAATAATAATTATATATAGAAATATGATATAAGATATATAGAAAAAAGCGTATTATTCACAAAATTTCAATCGCGGATACAGATATATTCTTAACATACTGAAACGACTGCCATTATTGGTATCAAACCAATAACGATCCATACAAGCTAAATCTTCTAACCGATAATTAGGCCAAAGAAAGAGCTTTAATTTCATTAATTTATTTTTTTCTCTATCAAGATGATTATTGTCGTGTGAAACTTGGCTGATGTTTGTTACGTTTTTTTCATTCCAAAATACTGGATTTCTATCTATATAATTTTTATTCTTTGAACTGAAACAAACTAGAATTCTCACTTTTCTACGACGTTTAAACGATAAAATATTTTCCGGAACAAGTAAATCAAAATGCTTTTTGTCTCTATTTTTGGTTATTCTTTGATGTGGTAAAATAGTTTCATCAAAAATTTTCTTAGAAAAAACATATCTTTCTTCTTGATATTTTTGATTAATTTGATGCTTACTCTTATGAAACAACGAAATACCTATGGTTTGGTACATAATAAATTGTCCATCTTTTTTGCCAGACAACCGGAGTGGTTCTACAATCAATACAGCTTTCTTCATCAATTCTGAGATAGTGAAATTCTTTTGAATCAACATTATATCCAAACTTATTTCTCTCTTTTGAATGGAGGATAAAATAATTTTTCTTGGATCTATCAGTCTAAGCAGGAGACAATAGACCTTGGTATTATTGATCATTCTTTGACTCAAAGTTGCGTCGCATCTCAATTGAAAAAGCAAATAACGTTTCAGGAAGAAATCTAGTTCTGCTTCTGTATTGCTTTTGTTTTGTTTTTGATTTTTCTCCTTTATCATGTCCGAGCTTGCATAATTTTCTTCAATATCTTTTTGTTGTGAGAGAACGGATTCGCGATCTCCTTGGCTTTCTTTTTCTTCTTCAGTTCGATGCTTTTTATTCGATGCTATCAACAAATTTCTCTTTTTCTTTTCATTAATTTTTTTATTTTCACTACTTAAATTTAAAAGAAGTAAATTGCTTGGTATAAACCAAGGTTTCATTTTATATGCCTTATAAAGTAATACAAATTCTGGGAAGAGACAAAATTCCAGATTCGATATAGGGCGCTTTAGCATTTTTTCATTCATTCCCATCCAATCAAGAAACCCCTTGTGAAAGTTTAGTGAATTGGTTTCTGGAATCATAAGATAAAAAAGATCTTTTTTAGAAATTATTTGAGAGTTGTTAGTACGAATTTGAGCATTTTGATTCCTATTGGTATCAATTATGATCCAGGTCTCAATATCGACTTTTTGTCTAAGATAAAAATGGAAAATTTTCCAATCAAAATATTTTCTATCGGCCGGTTTTTCCATATATGGAATATCAACTTGCCCTAGATCGTTTGTAATAGGGATGTTCCTCCATATATCAAAAAGGGCTTTTTTAGCCTTGTTATAAGTATAAGAAATTTCTTGGTTCTTATTTTCTTGAAAGGGAGGTCTATAAAAAAAGCATTCCGTTTTATTTTCATAATTAATAAATTTATATGATAAAAGATTATATCTATAAGATTTTCGAAAATTCTCTTTTTCATTAGATAATAAATCTACTTCAGATTTTTTTTTGGAACTAACTAATAGGTCTTTTTCATATGAATGCCGCTTGTTTAAATTTTCCTTTTGAGCTATACAACGCTGGCGAACTCTATTTCGCCGCTTTTCTGGTATTAATATAGACCATCTGATCTGAGATAAATGGTATTGAAAATGCCCTTTTAACCAATTTTTCCATTGATTTGTTTCATAGCCCGGAAGTTTCTTATTTGCTAATTTCGAATTAACCATTCCTTGTCTTTCAAAAGAATCCTTTATTTTAGGCTTAAGAAAGGGGGGTATTTTTTGATATTGAACAACAGATCTTACCGAGTTACTAATTTTTATTTGTGATAATTTGTAAAATACATAGGCTTGGGACATGTAGGATAAGTCATAAAAAATACGTGAATTTTCTTTAATATTACTAATCTTATCAAGTGGCTTTTTTAAAGAAATTGGAGTTTTCTTTTTTGTATTAATTTTTGCTTGTTTTCTTTCATTATTGTAAATCGATTTATCAATAATTTTTTTCGTTAATTTAAGAAAACGTTCTGTATTTATTCTGGGAATGTTAATGATAGATAAAAATATATCTGTGTAGATTTTTTCAATGAAAATTTTTAAAAAGGAGGGTAATTTACAGATTAATCGAGCATTTTTTCTTTTTAATATTTGCCATTTTTCAAATCTTTTAGCATTATAACTTGTTTTCTTAGGACTAAGATTATTTATTCTTGGAGTTAGTTTTTTTTTCTCTTTTGAGATTCTTTCTATTTGATTTCGGATTGTACTTGTTCTATCAGTGAGATCCTTCGTTTTTTTTTCTGTCAATGGAGAATTTGTCCAACTCGAAGATGCAATTTGACTAAATGATTCGTGAATTATCTGATTGCTTATCTTGGAATCTTTTTCATCTTTAAGTTCGCTCGATTTATAGACTTCTCTTAATCTAAACAATAGAATTGGATTTCCTTTTGAAACGTTTCGAAGTAATTTTGTTTTTTCTTTGAAAACTGTTAGAACTTGAAAATACTTCTTTTTACATTTTGCAATTAGTTTTTTTACTTCCTTTAAAAGGGGTTTAAAAAAAGAAGGACGTTTTCGGGGCGCACCAAAAGGAAGTTCCGCTTCCATTCCCCAAATTGTTAAAAAACAAAAATCATCTTTTTCTTTTTTCTTTAGATCTTTCTGAGAGGGTCGTAGTTTTGATTTGCGCCAAGGTTTCAGACAGAAAGGAAACAGTATTTTTATCTGAATGCCCTCTGTCAACCAATTTTTTGGAAATTCTGTTTCGGATAATGGAACACCATTATAGGTACATTTAAGATGTATCTCTCTATTCCATTCCTGTAAATCCTCAGCCCATTCAGGAAGTTGCAATAGGAGTATACGGCCAATATTTTTTGTAATTATTAATAAAGGTAATAGAATACTTTTTCTAAAAATAGATTGAATTATTAACATACAACCTCTTATTACTTGCGCAAGTAGCATGCTATCCCAGGCCTCTGCTATCTCTATTCGCATTTTTTCCTTTCTTTTGTTCTTTTCTTTTTTTTCTTCTCTTTTTGTTTGTTCGTTTGTATACTCTACTGTTTTGAATGCTTCTCTTTTATACACCCAATTTTGAAAAATTTGTTTAATCAATCCGGAGATATCAAAAGAAAAAAGAGGGGGTTTTTGTAGTCTTTGAAAAAAAAGAGGGGAATGCACATTTGCTTGAAACAATTCCCAAATAACTATTTTACGCCTTTGAGCTCGCATAGAACCTTTTATTATACCCCGCCGAAAGTCTGATTGTTGTAAATAACGTACCAAAGCCACATCGTCTATTTGATAGGACATATTAGTATCCATGATATTAGAATCACTATTCTCTGTGTTAGCAGTAAAAATCACTACACGT